TATAATCAAGGATTACTCTATCAACCACCATATACTTCAGAGATACCCTCTGAAACATTTGTCAAATACAAAAGTTCAGTATCCTCCCACGAAGTAGTGAATTAGGCAGGATCCTTTTTTTGTACAAAATAAAAAATAGCAAGTCAATCTTCAAAAATTTCATCGTAATCGGAAATGTAAAATACTTATCAAAACTTATACAAATAAAAATGCGGGGGAGATCAAAAAAATGCAGGGTCGTTTGTCGGCTTGGCTAGTCAAACATGAGCTAGTTCATAGATCTTTGGGCTTCGATTACCAAGGAATAGAGACTTTACAAATAAAGCCTGAGGATTGGCATTCCATTGCTGTCATTTTATATGTATATGGTTACAATTATCTACGTTCTCAATGTGCCTATGATGTAGCACCGGGAGGACTGTTAGCTAGTGTGTATCATCTTACGAGAATAGAGTATGGGATAGATCAACCAGAAGAGGTATGCATAAAAGTATTTGTCCCAAGGAAAAATCCTAGAATTCCCTCTGTTTTCTGGGTTTGGAAAAGTGCGGATTTTCAAGAAAGGGAATCCTATGATATGTTGGGAATCTCTTATGATAATCATCCACGTTTGAAACGTATCTTAATGCCCGAAAGTTGGATAGGATGGCCTTTACGTAAAGATTATATTGCCCCCAATTTTTATGAAATACAAGATGCTCATTAAATAAATTAAATAATAAAAAAAAAAAAGAAACTAATCTCACTTCTACAACTCCAGATATTCCTTGAATATCTGTACATTCTTTTATAGATCAGACAAAGTAATTGACGTTAAATCAGTATAGAATAATCGAGGTCTCATTCATATTATTATCGATGGGCTAAATAGAAAAAAATCCATAAATAAAAAAGACAAAAATGTAGGGATTTTGTGAGATTCTAAAATTTTTAAGATACTTATTTCGGATGAGCCGATCCAATAGGATGAACTAAAAAAGTTCTGCATCATGAACTATGTACCGCGCACATCAACATTACTTAGATGGACCCCAAAAAGGAACATAGAAGAAAATGAATACAATAGGAAAAAAAACAAAGAAATGAAAGAAAAGGGTCGGATTCTATTTGTAATGTATCTGAGATGAATTTTGATCATTCCCACCCCTCCATTTTCCTAGACTAGACTTTTATGTCTTTCAACCAACTAATTTAACATTTCGAATATGCATGGAGTATTAACTTTCTTTTTGGAAGCGCAGTAGTATAGTTATAGTAATAAATAAAAAGGAAACAAAATCTAAGAATGAAATTTCTATTATTATATACATAAAATATACATTTTACTCATCTAGAAAGAGGATATCTCCAGACACCTAGATGGATAAATAAATATGTATGATGATCTAGATTCCTAATGAATCTGTATGTTGACCTTCATACATTTTCATGAATATGTGGAATAGATACTCATACAAATGAATAATGTGTCAGGAACCAGATTTGAACTGGTGACACGAGGATTTTCAGTCCTCTGCTCTACCAACTGAGCTATCCCGACTATTCTTGATGCATCATCCTCATTTTAAGAAATTACTTGAGTGTATGTCAACGAAAAAAAAAAGATTCCCAAAGTCTTATCCATGCCATGGAATTTCTTGGATCTTCAAAAAGACGACTTTGTCAATTTCAGTACGAGTAATAGTATGTATTGTTAATCATTCAAATGAATGATTCCTTGCTCAAAGATAAGACGTTCATTTGTACGTTTATCGTTTATAATTTAAGTGTCTCATTAAGTGTATCATATTCATATATATTGTATTATATTGTATTATATATTTATATTCCATTACCTATTCACAAAACTTGTGATAATAAAAAGAAAAATTCCACTCAGATCTGTTTGTGAAAGAATAGAATGAATAAGAAACATAACGAATTTTGAACTACTAAGAAAAAAAAAATAGGATATAGGATAAAAAATGAAGGAATTAAACGGGCTTTTTGGGGATAGAGGGACTTGAACCCTCACGATTTTTAAAGTCGACGGATTTTCCTCTTACTATAAATTTCATTGTTGTCAGTATTGACATGTAGAATGGGACTCTATCTTTATTCTTGTCCGATTAATAAGTTCTTCAAAAGATCTATCGGATTATGATGGAGTGAATGATTTGATGAATGAATATTCGACTTTTTCCTCAACTTTGAATCCATTTACATCTTTCATTATAAATATTAAAAAAAAGAGATTAGGCGTCGTCAGTAATTTAGTTGAGATAGTATTTCGGTAAGTATATGTATATATCCGTTTATCTTTGATCCTTTCTTTTCTGGAGTTGGAAGGATTACTACTTTACTAACGAAACGAAATCCCGTCAACTCCATTTGTTAGAACAGCTTCCATTGAGTCTCTGCACCTATCCTTTTTATTCTCACTTTTTGAACTCTTTTTTGTTTTCGGAAAACAGGATTTGGCTCAGGATTGCCCATTGTTAATTCCAGGGTTTCTCTGAATTTGAAAGTTCTCACTTGGTAGGTTTCCATACCAAGGCTCAATCTAATTAAGTCCGTAGCGTCTACCAATTTCGCCATATCCCCCCCCTTCTTTTTTCTTTGAGATTAGGATCTCATTAGGATGCTTTTTTTTTTTTGAATTCATTTCATTATGCCGAAACGGTTGAATTCATTAGATACGGATTCCTATGTCGAAAAATGTTTCCTTCTATTTGATTTCTTTTATATCTTCTTTCATCTCTATCGGATACCCATATTTTGTCCAATCCGAAATGATTTTATCACTTCTGTATTCCCAATTCAATATAGATGGATATATACCACATATATATATATATTATGCCCCTCTTTATATCATTTTTATCATACAATTTGGAATACTCGAACGGTCGATTCTTTTTTTTTCGTCTTAGTTTTCACCTTTCCGAATGAAAACAGGGGAATGTTTCATTATGATCTGGATTGGGCCTTTCTCTTTCTTTCATTTTTTTTATTCTTATCTTTTTCCTATCGAATTTAGAATTACTTAATTCTAATAACTTAAAAAAAATTTACTTTTTAAAATAAATTTTTTTTCGCGAATTCTATAAATCTAGACATATTCAAATGAAATCTTAATGTACAAGAATATTGTAATCTAATTACTAGAAAATGAAAATATAAAATTAGAAAATGGAATTTATTAGAAATATATTCTATTTATTTGATTCTATTTCGATTCTATAATAGATTCTATTATAGAATCGAATTTTTGATTCTATAATTAATGTATAATATATTTATAATATATAATAGTAGAATCAAAATATTAAAAAAAAAGAAAATCTTACTATTTCATTAAGATGAAGATATTGATTATTGATAAATATAACATATATTTGATAACTAGATCAAAATAGATTCGAATTCTATTAATCGTTATCTTAAATTTGTTATGTTTTTTATGTCCTAGAATATAATATCAAATATTTCATATTTATTTGAAATTCTATTCTATATTTTTATATTCATTATGAATAGCTAAGAACAAACAGTTAATAAATAAGATCTCAGTAGTTTATGGAACTCCTATGCATGCGAAATTTCTGTTATGTGAGCCCGCTTAGCTCAGAGGTTAGAGCATCGCATTTGTAATGCGATGGTCATCGGTTCGATTCCGATAGCCGGCTTTTCTCTATTTATTTTTTTATGTTTAATAGCTTTTTGTCCTTTCTTTTTACAAGAGTCATCGATCTATTATGTCGTAGCAACTTCCAATTATGAATCAAAATTGGAGGAGTTCGATCTCTGTATAAGAAATCAAGAGAAGAACCCCCTTTTTTATTTTATATATATACAATAAGGTTCGGATATTGATATAATTCATCTAATTCCTCTTTGTCGTACAATACTTTAGTAGATTTCGCTTCATTTATCATATTCATATTTATCATTTAGTTTAGTTTTAAAGGTTTATGAAATTCAAAAAAGGAGTCTTTATGTCGCGTTACAGAGGGCCTCGTTTCAAAAAAATACGCCGTCTGGGGGCTTTACCGGGACTAACTAGTAAAAGGCCTATAGACGGAAGCGATCTTAGAAAGCAATCGCGCTCCGGTCAAAAATCTCAATACCGTATTCGTTTAGAAGAAAAACAAAAATTGCGTTTTCATTATGGTCTTTCAGAACGACAATTGCTTAAATACGTTCGTATCGCCAGAAAAGCTAAAGGGGCAAGCGGTCAGGTTTTACTACAATTACTTGAAATGCGTTTGGATAACATACTTTTTCGATTGGGTATGGCTTTGACTATTCCTCAAGCCCGCCAATTAGTTAACCATAGGCATGTTTTAGTTAATGGTCGTATAGTAGATATACCAAGTTATCGCTGTAAATCCCAAGATATTATTACAGCGAAGGATGAACAAAAGTCTCGAGCTCTGATTCAAAATTGTCTTGATTCATCTCCCCGTGATGAATTACCAAAACATTTGACTCTTCACCCATTCCAATATAAAGGATTAGTCAATCAAATAATAGATAGTAAATGGGTTGGTTTGAAAATCAATGAATTGCTAGTTGTAGAATATTATTCTCGTCGGACTTAAACCTAACTAAAATAATAAAATAAATAAAATAGAATAAGGCTTAAGGTTTCGAATAATTCCCCTCGCGTCTAAGTAAAGGAACCAACAAAAAAAAGGGTAAGGAAGGAGTTTGATCCGGGGATTTCCCCCCCCCCCCATTCATGTATCATAGACATGGATCGGGTAGAAAAATTGGAATCTCTTGACCTCTCTTTCCGGTATTTTCCGTATCGCAGAAATTAGGAATATAGAATCCATATCAAAGAACGATAATGGGATCTATTGTTATTTGATACATTGCGGTCAGTAACATTGGTGAATTAGGTAAAGGAAAGGTGCGGAAAGAGAGGGATTCGAACCCTCGGTAAACAAAAGTCTACATAGCAGTTCCAATGCTACGCCTTGAACCACTCGGCCATCTCTCCGACATAATGATTATGGCCAGAAATCGAGTGAGTAGTGAGTCATTCATATTCGATTTTTTTGTATAGGTACAGGAACATACAATGAATTCTAACTATAAAAATAGAAAAACTTTTTATCAAAAAAAAAACTCCCCTCGAAGGCAGTAGGATAAATTGGAATGAGTCTGTTTTTACGTTATTTCGTACTGTACAATTCCTCTGTTTGTGGGATTCTTTTCTCACGAGAGAAGAGAGGTAATTAAATTATAGAATGGATTACTACCTATGCCTAGACTTGTGATAACTAGATCTCTGATAAATGGAAATTTTATCGATAAGACCTTTTCAATTGTAGCCAATATCTTATTACGAATAATTCCGACAACTTCAGGAGAAAAAGAGGCATTCACCTATTACAGAGATGGTGCGATTTGATTCTTTTTGTTTATTTATTGCTCTTAGTCTTAGGAGAAAGACACATTCTTCGGACAGAAAGAAAAAAAATCTACGCTTGCTGAAGGTGAAATTTGTAAATAAAACAATTAATTCCTTCTGTCGTGTATCCCCGATTAATGCAGCTTCATATGCTTCAATCTTCGATTTATAGTATTAAGCGAAAGGTTATACCTATACCTATGGGTTAGATCAACCCTACTCCACTAGTACCAATAGGCGGCATGGGGGAAGAAGCACTACGCCTGGGAATCAACAACAAGAAAACTTTGTTAAATATTATCCCTATTCCTTATCGGATCTGGATCGGGACTAACAAGAATGGTTGGGACAACAAACATCCATCTCGTTCGTATTTTGGATACCCGTATAACCATCGAAGACTGTTGAAGTGACTAATTCCTGGAAATTAAGCGGCGTTGAAGACAAAGAAATTGTTCGAGTTACCTTTTTTTTATCCAGTACCAATATACTTAATGTTAATAAAAAATCTTTTACAGGACAGGAAGGTTGGCTAGAGATTTCTTGTAAAAACACTAGCCCTGCTCAGTTTATAATGAGAATATTGCAATCTTTTTTGATTCTATGTATTTTTTTATCATTATACACATAAAGATAAGGGAGGAGCCGTATGAGATGAAAATCTCACGTACGGTTCTGGAACGGAGATTTTTTGAAACGAATGACGACCGTAACGGATGTCGGCTCAATCCGAAGGAAATTATGCGGAAGCTTTACAGAATTATTATGAAGCTATGCGACTAGAAATTGATCCCTATGATCGAAGTTATATACTTTATAACATAGGCCTTATCCACACAAGTAACGGGGAACATACGAAAGCTTTGGAATATTATTTTCGGGCACTAGAACGAAACCCGTTCTTACCACAAGCTTTTAATAATATGGCCGTGATCTGTCATTACGTGCGACTATCTCCACTATAGAAAGAAAAAAAGAAATAGCAAATCCGCTAATAACTACTAGAAAAAAAAATAGGCTTTCTACATATATATCGTCCAAAAAAACGATTTTTATCAGCTGTAGCAAAGAAAGAAACTTCATAGAAGTCGAAATATGAAGAAATCGATATGATATGCCTAGCTACTTTATTCTATGGATAAAGGATCTAATTGATAGAGGAAGCACCGTAAAGATCAATTAACGAGGTTTTGAGCCGATACAACGATACAATAAGAACTGCTTACTTATATCAGGATATAAAAATTAGGAATCCACTTATGTAATAGAGTCGATCCCCTAAGGTTGGTTTTGAGCAGCGGTGTAGTATCAGATCCCAAAGATAGTAAGTCTTTTCTTTCTTATGAAGAAAAGTCTTTTTCAAAGATTCTATAGAAATTTATATATCATTCATTAGCATATATGAAAATATATATATTATTCTATATCATATATGATGAAAGTATACGATATATGAAACCGAGATAGTTACCTTTCAGAAAATTTTCATGAGAGTGGAAATGCCAATCCTTTATTCTTATGTTTCTTCTTATGAAGGTAGGAGAAAAGATAAAACTAGAAAACTGATTCCATTTTTTATTAATCAAAATTCAAGTTTGAAACTCATGTAATTAACCCCTTTTCTTTTGGTTAACTCGAAAAAAAGAAAAAAAAAGACTAATAATCTATAAGAAATCTCATTCAATTAGATATGGTCAATTAAAAAAAAATGGGATGACATCAAAAGAATTGACTTCTGAGCCGTATGAGGCAGGAAACTCTCAAGTACGGTTCTAAGGGAAGGAGTTTACCCACCTATTCCGACCGCGGAGAACAGGCCATTCGACAGGGAGATTCTGAAATTGCGGAGGCTTGGTTCGATCAAGCCGCTGAGTATTGGAAACAAGCTATAGCCCTTACTCCCGGTAATTATATTGAAGCACAGAATTGGTTGAAGATCACAGGGCGTTTCGAATAAGAAAAGAAAACTTTGTTATTATATTATTTTTGATTTAGTTTAGTTAATATTTTCTATTTTTGATTTCGATTTTCTATTTGTTTGTTATAATTAATTGTTTATTGTCCCCATCAGTCAAATAAAACGGATCATTTCTCTAGGA